ATTCCGTCAGACTAGCTATATGTTGTGTATTATCAATGATTTCTACATAAGGCGGTAAGGCAATATCTTTAGCCGTTACATATCCAGGACCCTTAACACAAATAGAGGTGTCACAAGTTCCATATAAATTACTTTTTAAGACAATTTCTTTTAAATTCATTAAAATTTCATGTACTGATTCTTGAATACCCTCTATGGTAGAATATTCATGTGACACTTTATCAGATTTTACGCGTGTGATACATGTTCCTTCTATTTCTCCAAGCAAAGCTCTTCGCATCGCAATTCCTATTGTGTCGGCTTGACCTTTCATAAGTGGAGAGAGAACAAAGCGCCCATAATAAAGACGTTTACTGTCTTTTCTTGATTCAACACACTTCCACTGGCGTGTCCGAGTAGATACTGCTATTTTCTCTCGAACCATAGTAATATTATTTGATCATTGAATCATTTATTTCTCTTGTTTCTCTTGACAGCCCCTTAGCGTACATTTCTATATTCGTCTTTTTTTGGGGGGTCTACATCCATTATGTGGCATAGGGGTTACATCCCGTATAAAAGTTAATAATATACCACTTCTGCGAATAGCTCGGAGTGCTGCGTCTCTTCCGAGACCAGGACCTTTTATCATGACTTCTGCTCGTTGCATACCTTGATCGACTACTGTACGAATAGCATTTCCTACTGCAGTTTGAGCAGCAAAGGGTGTCCCTCTTTTCGTTCCCTTGAATCCACAAGTACCGGCAGAGGACCAAGAAACCACCCGCCCCCGTACATCTGTAATAGTGATAATGGTATTATTGAAACTGGCTTGAACATGAATAACTCCTTTTGGTATTCTACGTGCACTCCTACGTGACCCAATACGTACATTTCTACGTGAACCAATTCGTGGTATAGCTTTTGCCATATTTTATCATTTCATAAATATCAGTCAGAGATCTATGGATATATCCATTTCAAGTTAGAAAAGATTCCTTATTTATCATTAGTTTCTTTAGCGAGTCTGATTATCCCTGTCTTTGTTTATGTTTCGGATTGGAACAAATTACTATAAGTCGTCCCCTCCTATGGATTAATCGACATTTTTCACAAATTTTACGGACAGAAGCTCTTATTTTCATACTTGTCATTCCTTATCTTAAATTTGAATCAACTTTTGAATCTACTTCTTGATTCCCTTTCCCACAAAAAACAAAAGAGGTGTTCAAACCATTTAATCCTTCGAATCCTTGTTGCGGAGTCGAAAAATTATATGCCCTCGGGTTGAATCATAACGACTTACTTCAACTTTAACTCTATCTCCATTAGTTTTTTATAATTTCAAAGAATCAATTTCGGATACAGTTTGTCTATGAGAAAAATTACCATATAGAACACAAAATTTCTCCGCCGATTCCTTCTAGTCTAGCCTCTCGGTCGGTCATTATACCTCGAGAAGTGGACAAAATTACAATTCCCATACCGCCTAGAATGCTAGGAATTCGTTGATAGTTAGAATAGATTCGTAGACCCGGTCGACTAATTCGGTTTAAATTGAAAAGGTTTCTATAGGTTTTTTTTCGAGTCCTTCGGTGTCTCAGCGTTAAAACCAAAAAATTTTTATGGTTTTCGCGCTGTTTTCTCATGTTTTCGATAAAACCTTCCCGTAAAAGTATTTTTACAACATTTTCGGTACTATTAGTCGATGTTATTCGAACCACTCTTTTTTGATCCATATAAGCATTTCGTATAGAGGTTAATATCTCAGCAATAGTGTCTCTACCCATTATGCCTAAAATTTTTGTTAACTCATTATTTGATATAATCAACATGTTTTTTTGTTTATGAATAATTTAAGGTATATGCGTGAGATACAATCTATCTCTTAATCTATTTTTTTTTACTCTATAAATAGTTTTATAATACCTCGGGAGCTAAGGAAACTATTTTAGTAAAATTTAGTTTTCTTAATTCACGGGCGATCGCACCAAAAATTCGAGTTCCTCTTGGATTTCCTTCTTGATCAATAACAACTGCAGCATTGTCATCATATCGTATTATCATACCGTTATCTCGTTTCAGTTCTTTACAAGTACGTACAATTAGAGCCCTAACAACTTCTGATCTTTCTAGGGGCATATTTGGTACTGCGTCTTTGATCACAGCAACAATAATGTCACCAATATGAGCATATTGACGATTGCTAGCGCCTACGATTCGAATACACATCAATTCTCGGGCCCCGCTGTTATCGGCTACATTTAAATGGGTCTGAGGTTGAATCATACGATTTAAAAATTTTTTCTTTCAATGCAAAGGACAAAGAAAAAAAGAGATATTATTTGTCTAAAAAAAAAAAAAAAAGAAATTTTTAAAATTTTCATAGCGAAGAACCATTTTTGTTGGTTGTTCTTTTTATCCTTTATCTCGAAATAATGAATTGAGTTCGTATAGGCATTTTGGATGCTGCTATTGAAATTGCCCGTCTAGCTATATTTTCGGTTACTCCATTCATTTCATAAAGTATTCGACCTGGTTTAACAACAGCTACCCAATATTCGGGCGATCCTTTACCCGAACCCATACGTGTTTCTGCGGGTCTTACTGTAACTGGTTTATCTGGAAATATTCGTACCCATATTTTTCCACCACGACGTACATTTCGTGTCATTGCTCGTCGACCTGCTTCTATTTGTCTGGATGCGATCCAAGCAGGTTCAAGCGCCTGAAGAGCATATTTACCGAAACAAATATGATTTCCCCGATAAGAAATTCCCTTCGTTCGTCCTCTATGTTGTTTACGGAATCTGGTTCTTTTGGGGTTATAGTTGATGTTTGTTTCTTAATTCCATCTCTACTACAGAACCAGACGTGATAATTTCTTCTCATCTGGCTCCTCGCGAATAAAAGGATTCAAAATCAAGTTTTCGCGGGCGAATATTTACTCTTCTGTTTAATTTTTAGCCTTTTTGTGCACCTTCGAAGAATAGATCAATTCATCTGGGCTTCGTTCCGCCATCCCGACCGGTGAATCAGTAAGATTTCCTTTTCCATAAAATCTTTTGCATTCACAGCTTCCATCGTTCCCACCGCTTCTTACTTAATGCTTAGGTCTGAATTTTACAATGGAGCTTGTCATGAAAGTTATTCTTGAGTCAATTTGCTCAGTCTTTATTGGCTCGAAGCTCTTGATTTTTTTGTTTTGCTCTAGTAAGAATAAGAGTCATTTACGTAAGATGAATCTTGATTCATGCTATATTACACTGCCCTTTAAAATTGAAATTTATAAGATAACTTATCGACCTTACATTTTTGAATTCTATATCATTTTTTTTTCTCGTTCTCTCATCCTTCCGTTTATCTACATTTTTCTTCTATCTTTTTTTTACAAAGATTTTTTTCAGAAACAAAAAAGATTTCAGCCGCTACAAAGATATGATCATTATATCACATTTTGACTTATTTTTTTAATTGAGATAATGTGAAGTGATGAGGTGGTTAGTATTTCTCTACTTATTCATTCATACTGGGGAGCTGGGATAATCGTGTTTAATCCTAATTGAATCCTAAACCTAAAAAACCAACGAGTCACACACTAAGCATAGCAATTTTATGAAAAGATCAGTCAAATTTTTATTCAACCCTATAGAATTAAGAGAATTAAGAATTAAAAGAATTAATTGATGATTTTGAAAAAAATAAAAAGAATGTAGGGTTGAATTTTTAAAAGTAAGATTTTAGTATTACTTGTCGATAAATATCCAAATTTTTATCCCCAACACACCATAGATAGTTCGAGCACTATAGGAACAATAATCCATTTTAGCTACAATGGTTTGTAGGGGAACTCTGCCTTCTCGGATCCATTCAACGCGTGCAATCTCTTTTCCATCAATCCGACCTGAAATTTTAATTTGAATGCCTTTTGTATCTGCTTCTTCGGTTAATTCAATAGCTTTTTTCATTGCTTTTCGAAATGAAACTCTATTTTTTAATTGTTCGGCTATAAATTCTGCAAGAATAGTGGGGTTTCCATAAGGTTTTGTAATTTTTTTGATAGCAATGTTAAGTTTACGATTCATACAATTTAATTCTTTTTCTAGGGTTGTCTGTAATTCTTCGACTCCTCGTGATCTACTTTCTAATAATAACTTTGGGAATCCCATAAAGATTATGACTTGGATCAGATCGATTCTTTTTTGAATCTCTATACGTGCAATTCCCTCTATCGCGGAGGATATTCTCGTATTCTTTTGTACATAATTCTTGATACAGTCTCTTATTTTTTGATCTTCTTGTAGATGCTCTAAATAATTTTTGTGTTGTGCAAACCAAACAGAATGGTGACTTTGGTTTGTACCAAGCCTGAAACCTAGTGGATTTATTTTTTGTCCCATATTCCCTCACTACTATACATATTATGATAGCCTATAGTTGTATGTTTCTTTTTCCGTCTCATTTTTTTTACGCTTTTTAACGAATCTACTTTTCTATATTCATTATCGAAAGATATATCTTTCATTACAATACTTATATGACAGGTAGATTTTTTGACCGGATAACTACGACCCCGCGCCCTAGGTTTTAATTTATTTGTGCTAGTACTTGCGTTGACTTCTGCTTTACTAATGATTAAATTAGTTTCCTTAGAAGACATTTTGTAACTAGCATTTGATGCTGCAGAACAAACCAATTTAAAAATTGGATAACATGCTCGATAGGACATGAGTTCTAGTATCATAAGTGTTTCTTCATAGGACCGTCCACGAATTTGATCAATTACTCTTCTTGCTTTGTCAGGAGATATAGGTATATGTTGGCCAAAAGCATATACCTCTACCATATATATATTCTTTTTTTCCTTTGTTATCATAAAGTCACTCCTACTAATGAGTTATCATAAACAATAAACATGTTTTAGTTAATCCTAATTTTATCTTAACGACGAGATTTATTATCATTTTTTGTATGTCCTAAGAAATTTAAAGTAGGAGAAAATTCTCCTAATTTGTGGCCTA